AAAAATGCATTTTTCCCTTTCTATGAACCAGTAAAGAGTGTCGAGGGATATACTTTCATTCCCAAAGCAAAAAGAAGTCTTGATTTCTTTTTGCTTTCCTATTTTTCCATTTCGCTTTTATTGTTTGTTAGGTTTGGAACTATGTAATTAATTGAAGTGGAAAGGCAATCTGATGATCCTTCATCAGAAGATTGTCCAAGGAAGACGCAAGGTGAGTTATAGAAAAAACAAGGAAACGGATGATAAATAAAATTTTTGAGTAATTGAGTCAGGAATCAAAATTGGAATTCGATATGGATAAAAGAACTTCCTATGTTATACTATTCAAGTCTTGACAACGGGTTGATTTGATAGATCAGATATTGTTATTCATGATAGTGATCCGGTTCAAGATCATCAAGAGGTAATTCATTCATTGAATTTACAGACGATAGACAAAAGATTTATCATCTCTAGGGGATTAAATCCCGAGTTATTGCGAAGTAAAAAACCGATGAGATTATGGAAGTCAATATTCTTGCATTTATTGCTACTGCACTATTCATTCTAGTTCCTACCGCTTTTCTACTTATCATTTACGTAAAAACAGTCAGTCAAAATGATTAATTCAATTGAATTTGAAAATTCATTTGAATAAAACTTTCCTTCCAAGTTCTTATCAAAAATGGACAAAGTCAAATGAAAGGGATTCCAATTTCACGTCTTAACTTAAATGAAATGAGCGCACTATAATTATAGTCGGCAATTTTATAAGAGATAGATAGTATAAAAATGAATTTTTATACTATCTATCTCTTAGTCTATAAAGTTGTAATCTAGAATAAAGATAAAGGTTTAAGTTTCTATATATCAATCTACAATATTCTCTTCATATATGTGTATATTAATTCCATATCTATATATTCCATATATTGTATGGAATTGACATAAGACCCAATTTCCTACATCTATTTGTTATTTGTTCCGATCAATCTGAAATAATTCTTATCTGTAGGATTCTAATTCCTTTCCTTTTACTAATAAGGAAGGGGAAAACTCGCCTATTTTTAACGTCAGAACCGTGATATGAAATAAGTCGATAAAGCATAAACCGCCTTTCTAAAAATAGAAACCAAAGGGTAAATGCCCGATATGTAACTCGCCCGAGGCAAGATTTTATTATTGCCCAGTCTCTCCTTAAACAACCACTATCTCTATATCATTTCTCATAGAAAGTGCGTATACGCTTAACAAAACGACTTCTTTTTTGAAGAGTAAAAGGGAAATAAAAAAAAAAAGAAAAAAGGTCCGGTCTTCCTTAGTATCCATCTATAAAGATAGTAAGAGCCCATTCCCATTGATTGAAATAGAAAATTTCGGAAGAATTTTAGGTTGGAATAAATTTCCAATCATCTGAATCCCTTTCTTTTCGAAGTACAAAGATGGGAATCGATGAAAAATCTCTTTGATTGAAAAAGTATGATTCCTATCATAGATTACTCCATTGGAATCCAATGGGATTCCAAATTCAAAGAAAAGATTTGATTTTAAATAGTTCAAAAGAATGATCTATAAAACAATCGATACGGTTTGATTCCTGAACTCAATTAGTAGTACTTCTAAAGTCCACTTCTTCCCCACACTACGAGTGAAAGGGAAAATGTAAAGACTACCATTAAAGCAGCCCAAGCGAGACTTACTATATCCATGTGCATTATGTCCCCTATCTCTATAAATACGAAGGAATTTTTTCATTATTCCTCACTAATAATAGTGGAATTAATGTCGCAGAGTCAAAAAGGGGTTCTACCAAACACTATTGAGAAACCAATCCAATAAATCGATTATGATTTCGATTTTTTTGGTGATTCAGGCGACACCCGGATTTGAACTGGGGAAAAAGGATTTGCAGTCCCCCGCCTTACCACTCGGCCATGCCGCCAAAATGATACAAAATAGAATAGATGCAATTTTTCCCGGATTACTGAATTTTTATTGTACTTGCATTTTGACTTCTGTTTTCCTTAATCCTTTATTTCCTAAAATAAAAGAAAGACCCCTTTTGATTGGATTTGATCCATCCCTTATGATTGATTGTATAGTATCTGAAAATACACAATGCTAAAAACATTCTCTCGTTTTTCTATTGAGAAATCAAATGGGTATTTTTCAGACGAGAAATTAGAACCATTGACTATTGACCCCTTACTTCGAATTCATGAACGATTCTGGAATTTGAATTTCAAATTGTGTTTTCCTAATGACAAAATACAAATTGAGACAGAACGAATCAGTATTGATTTTTTAATCAAAAAATATTTCTCAATTTCAATTATAACAAAACATATGAGTTTAAGTAAACCCCAGAACATAAATTGTTACACAGATATCTATTATTTAGATATATTGTCAATAAGGAATTATCATAAAATTATCCTACTTCATTTCATGCATTGAATGGGAATTTTCTTTTGATAGAGCACGCCCGGGGCTGTCGCTATCCCGAATAGAACCGGCAATA